TTTGACAGGGCTTTTTCCTATACCTATTAATTTGATTGGACCCAGAAATGATACATTGGAAGAATCTTTTGGGTCTTCCAATATCAATAGGTTGATTGTTTCGCTCCTGTATCTTCCAAAAGGAAAAAAGATCTCTGAGATAGAATCAGACCGATTCCCTAAACGCCTTTCTGGATATTCCTCAATGTCCCGGCGATTCACGGAACGTGAGAAGCAGATGAATAAGCATCTGTTTCCGGAAGAAATCGAAGAATTTATTGGGAATCCTACAAGATCCCTTCGTTATTTTTTCTCTGACAGATGGTCAGAGCTTCATCTGGGTTCGAATCCTACTGAGAGGTCCACTAGAGATCAGAAGAAGAAAGAACAAGATGTTTCTTTTGTCCCTTCCAGGCGAGCGGAAAATAAAGAAATAGTTAATATATTCAAGATAATTACGTATTTACAAAATACCGTCTCAATTCATCCTATTTTATCAGATCCGGGATGTGATATGGTTCCAAAGGATGAGCTGGATATGGACAGTTCCAATAAGATTTTATTCTTGAACAAAAATCCATTTTTTTATTTATTTCATCTATTCCATGACCGGAACAGGGGGGGATACACGTTACACCACGATTTTGAATCAGAAGAGAGATTTCAAGAAATGGCAGATCTATTCACTCTATCAATAACCGAGCCGGATCCGGTATATCATAAGGGATTTGCCTTTTCTATTCATTCCTCCGGATTGGATCAAAAACAATTCTTGAATGGGGTATTCAACTCCAGGGATGAATCGAAAAATAAATCTTTATTGGTTCTACCTCCTATTTTTTATGAAGAGAATGAATCTTTTTATCGAAGGGTCAGAAAAAAATGGGTCCGGACCTCCTGCGGGAATGATTTGGAAGATCCAAAACCAAAAATAGTGGTATTTGCTAGCAATAACATAATGGAGGCAGTCAATCAATATAGATTGATCCGAAATCTGATTCAAATCCAATATAGCACCTATGGGTACATAAGAAATGTATTGAATCGATTCTTTTTAATGAATCGATCCGATCGCAACTTCGAGTATGGAATTCAAAGGGATCAAATAGGAAATTATACTCTGAATCATAGAACTATAATGAAATATACGATCAACCAACATTTATCAAATTTGAAAAAGAGTCAGAAGAAATGGTTCGATCCTCTTATTTTTATTTCTCGAACCGAGAGATCCATGAATCGGGATCCTAATGCATATAGATACAAATGGTCCAATGGGAGCAAGAAATTACGGGAACTTTTGGAACATTTAATTTCTGAGCAGAAGAGTCGTTTTCCTTTTGAAGTGCAGAAGATCCGTTTTCATTTTCAAGTGCAGAAGAGCCGTTTTCAAGTGCAGAAGATCCGTTTTCATTTTCAAGTAGTGTTCGATCAATTACGTATAGTGTTTGATCAATTACGTATAGTGTTTGATCAATTACGTATAGTGTTTGATCAATTACGTATAGTGTTTGATCAATTACGTATAGTGTTCCGTCAAAAACGTGCTCAAGCACGTATTAAGCAAAGCCTGTTTGAGGTTGATTGGTCTGAGCTTATCAATTTGTTTACCAATTTGTTTAACAATTTGTTTAACAATTTGTTTAAGCCACTTTCTTTCTTTTTGTATAAGTCACTTTGTTTCTTTTTGCCCAAGTTTCTTCTCTTTTTGTCTAACTCACTTCCTTTTTTCTTTATGAGTTTCGGGAAGAATATCCCCATTCATAGGTCCGAAATCCGCATATATGAATTGAAAGTTACGAATGATCAACCCTGCAATCAGTTGTTAGAAGCAATAGGTCTTCAAATCGTTCATTTGAAAAAATTGAAACCCTTCTTATTAGATGATCATGATACTTCCCAAAAAGCGAAATTCTTGATCAATGGAGGAACAATATCACCCTTTTTGTTCAATAAGATTAAGATACCAAAGTGGGTAATTGACTCATTCCATACTAGAAAGAATCGCAGGAAATCTTTTGATAACATGGATTCCTATTTCTCAATGATATCCCCCGATCAAGACAATTGGCTGAATCCCGTGAAACCATTTCATAGAAGTTCATTGATATCTTCTTTTTATAAAGCAAATCGACTTCGATTCTTGAATAATCCACATCACTTCTTCTTCTATTGTAACAAAGGATTCCCCTTTTTTGTGGAAAAGTCACGTATCAATAATTCTGATTTTACGTATGGACAATTCCTCAATATCTTGTTCATTCGCAACAAAAGATTTTCTTTGCGCGGCGGTAAAAAAAAATATGCTTTTTTGGAGAGAGATACTATTTCACCAACCGAGTTACAGGTGTCTAACATATTCATACCTAACGATTTTCCACAAAATGGTGACGAAAGGTATAACTTGTACAAATCTTTTCATTTTCCGATTCGATCCGATCCATTCGTTCGTAGAGCTATTTACTCGATCGCAGACATTTCTGGCACACCTCTAACAGAAGGACAAATAGTCAATTTTGAAAGAACTTATTGTCAACCCCTTTCAGATATGAATCTGTCTGATTCAGAAGGGAATAACTTGCATCAGTATCTCAATTTCAATTCAAACATGGGTTTGATTCACACTCCATGTTCTGATAAATATTTACCATCCGAAAAGAGGAAAAAAAGGGGTCGTTGTCTAAATAAATGCCTTGAGAAAGAGCAGATGTATAGAACCTTTAAACGTCAACGAGAGATTGTTTTTTCAACTCTCTCAAAATGGAATATATTCCAACCATATATGCCATGGTTCCTTACTTCGACAGGATACAAATATCTAAATTTTATATTTTTAGATACTTTTTCAGACCTATTGTCGATACTAAGTAACAGCCAAAAATTTTTATCCATTTTTATTGATATTATGCATGGATCAGATATATATATATCATGGCGAATTCTTCAGAGAAAATTGTGTCTTCCACTAAGTGAGATTTCGAGTAAGTGTTTACATAATCTTCTTCTGTTCGAAGAAACGATTCATCGAAATAATGAGTCACCATCGATATCGACGCATCTGAGATCGCCAAATGTTCGGGAGTTACTCTATTCAATCCTTTTCCTTATTCTTGTTGCTGGATATCTCGTTTGTACACATCTTCTCTTTGTTTCTCGAGACTCTAGTGAGTTACAGACAGAGTTCGAAAGGATCAAATTTTTTATGATTCCATCATACATGATTGAGTTGGAAAAACTTCTGGATAGGTATCCTCCACCTAAACCGAATTCTTCCCGGTTAAAGAATATCTTTCTAGTTGCTGTGGGACGATTAGTAGAGTTTCTATTTGGTTTCGCTTTACGTTCTAAGAATAAATATTTTCATATCAATCTCGTCCTCAACGATATCATCGATTTGATAAGTATGATACCAAATCCCATCAATCGAATCGCTTTTTCGAGAAATACGAGACATCTAAGTCATACAAGTAAAGAGATCTATTCATTGATAAGAAAAAGAAAAAAGGATCATAAGTATAACATAACAGCCTGGATCTTGGCCAGCGATTTCGTTCCTGATAAAGAAAGAATCTTCAAGATTCAGTTAACCTCCTTAACGACAGAAAAACGTATTGATCAAATTATATTGAGTCTGACTCATAGTGATCATTTATCAAAGAATGACTATGGTTATCAAATGATTGAACAACCGGGAGCAATTTACTTACGATACTTAGTTGACATTCATAATAAGTATCTAATGAATTATGAGTTCAATACATCCTGTTTAGCAGAACGACGGATATTCCTTGCTCATTATCAGACAATCAATTATTCACAAACCTCCTGTGGAGCTAATAGTTTTTGTTTGCCATCTCATGAAAAACCCTTTTCGCTCCGTTTACCCCTATCCCTCTCTAGGGGTATTTTAGTGATAGGTTCTATAGGAAGTGGACGATCCTATTTGGTCAAATACCTAGCGACAAACTCCTATTTTCCTTTCATTACAATATTTCTGAACGAGTCCATGGAAAACCAGGAAAGGTGCTTTTTTGTTATTGATAATATTGACGATGAGGAGGACGAGCTCGATGAGTTGTTTGATGATAGTGATGAGAGTGATCATATTGATGATTTTTATGCTCTTGACGATAGTGACGATATCGACGACCTTCTTGATTCGAAGCGGCCGCTTGATCTTGATGCGGAGGACGCGGATCTGAATCCGGATGTGTATTTGGATATGGGCCGATTTTATATCAACGTTCAATTCGAATTAGCAAAAAAAATGTCTCCTTGCATAATATGGATTCCAAACATTCATGATCTGAATATGAATGAGTCGAATTACTTATTCCTCGGTCTATTAGTGAACTCTCTCTCCAGGGATTGTGAAAGATGTTCCACTAGAAATAATCTTGTTATTGCTTCGACTCATATTCCCCGAAAAGTGGATCCCGGTCTAATAGCTCCAAATAAATTAAATACATGCATTAAGATACGAAGGCTTCTTATTCCACAACAACGAAAGCACTTTTTCACTCTTTCATATACTAGGGGATTTCACTTGGAAAATAAAATGTTCCATACTAATGGATTCGGGTCCATAACCATGGGTTCCAATGTACGAGATCTTGTAGCACTTACCAATGCGGCCCTATCGATTAGTATTACACAGAAGAAATCAATTATAGACACTAATATAATTAGATCTGCTCTTCATAGACAAACTTGGGATTTGCGAGCCCGAGTAAGATCGGCTCCGGATCATGGGATCCTTTTCTATCAGATAGGAAGGGCTGTTGCACAAAATGTACTTCTAAGTAATAGCTGCTCCCTAATAGATCCTATATCTATCTATATAAAGAAGAAATCATGCGAAGAGGAGTCTTATTTGTACAAATGGTACTTCGAACTTGGAACGAGCATGAATAAATTAACGATACTTCTTTATCTTTTGAGTTGTTCTGCCGGATCGGTCGCTCAAGACCTTTGGTCTCCTCTAACCGGACCCGATGAAAAAAATGGGATCACTTCTTATG